GTTAATGTAGCTTAAACCAAAGCAAGGCACTGAAAATGCCTAGATGGATACTTAGTACCCCATAAACACAAAGGTTTGGTCCTAGCCTTTCTATTAGCTCTTAGTAGGATTACACATGCAAGTATCCGCATTCCAGTGAAGATGCCCTTTAAATCACCATTTGATAAAAAGGAGCGGGTATCAAGCACGCCACTACAGCAGCTCACGACACCTTGCCCAGCCACACCCCCACGGGATACAGCAGTGATAAAAATTAAGCCATAAACGAAAGTTTGACTAAGCCATACTAACTCAGGGTTGGTAAATTTCGTGCCAGCCACCGCGGCCATACGATTAACCCAAGTTAATAGACATGCGGCGTAAAGCGTGTTCAGAAAACGGCTCCCCCATAAAGTTAAATCCAGACTATGCCGTAGAAAGCTTTAGCCAGGACAAAAATAAATCTCGAAAGTAACTTTAAACTCTTCGACACACGATAGCTGGGGCACAAACTGGGATTAGATACCCCACTATGCCCAGCCCTAAACCCAGGTAGTTACTGTAACAATACTACTCGCCAGAGTACTACTAGCAACAGCTTAAAACTCAAAGGACTTGGCGGTGCTTTACATCCCTCTAGAGGAGCCTGTTCTGTAATCGATAAACCCCGATAAACCTCACCAGCCCTTGCTAATACAGCCTATATACCGCCATCTTCAGCAAACCCTAAAAAGGAACCACAGTAAGCCAAATCATACAACATAAAAACGTTAGGTCAAGGTGTAGCCTATGGGCCGGGAAGAAATGGGCTACATTTTCTAGCATAGAACATAACGAAATTTTTCGTGAAACCGAAAACGGAAGGAGGATTTAGTAGTAAATTAAGAATAGAGAGCTTAATTGAATCAGGCCATGAAGCACGCACACACCGCCCGTCACCCTCCTCAAGTACCCAAGTACAACAAATCAACCCTATTAACTAGTGTATGCACATACAAGAGGAGATAAGTCGTAACAAGGTAAGCGTACTGGAAAGTGCGCTTGGATAACCAAAGTGTAGCTTATATAAAGCACCTGGCCTACGCCCAGAAGATACCATATAGTAATAGTCACTTTGAACAAATGCTAGCCCGCACACCACAAAATACAACTACCACCCCCAAATAAACTAAAACATTTACCACAATTAAAGTATAGGAGATAGAAATTTTAACCGGCGCTATAGAGAAAGTACCGTAAGGGAAAGATGAAAGACCCATTAAAAGTAAATAACAGCAAAGCTTACCCCTTGTACCTTTTGCATAATGATTTAACTAGAACAACTTGACAAAGAGAACTTAAGCCAACTAACCCGAAACCAAGCGAGCTACCCAAAAGCAGCTGAAGAGCAAACTCGTCTATGTTGCAAAATAGTGAGAAGACTTTTAGGTAGTGGTGAAAAGCCTATCGAGCCTGGTGATAGCTGGTTGTCCAGAATAGAATCTTAGTTCAACTTTAAGCCTGCCTAAAAGACCCATAACTAAAATGCAGACTTAAAATATAGTCTGAAGGGGTACAGCCCTTCAGAAACAGGATACAGCCTTTGCTAGAGAGTAAGTCCCCAAAGCCCCATAGTTGGCCTAAAAGCAGCCACCAATTAAGAAAGCGTTCAAGCTCAAAACCCCCTTACCAGTAATCCAAACAGTCACCCACGAACCCCTAGCCTAATACTGGACCATTCTACTATAGAGTAGAAGAGATACTGTTAATATGAGTAACGTGAACTAGTTTCTCCTTGCACAAGCCTATATCAGAACGGACCTCCCACTGATAATTAACAGCAAAATAAACACACACCTCAACTAAAACACTTATTAATTCAACTGTTAACCCAACACAGGAGTGCACTCAAAGGAAAGATTAAAAGAAGTAAAAGGAACTCGGCAAACACAAACCCCGCCTGTTTACCAAAAACATCACCTTCAGCATAACAATTATTGAAGGCACTGCCTGCCCAGTGACATCCGTTAAACGGCCGCGGTATCCTGACCGTGCAAAGGTAGCATAATCATTTGTTCTTTAAATAAGGACTTGCATGAATGGCCACACGAGGGTTTTACTGTCTCTTACTTCCAATCAGTGAAATTGACCTTCCCGTGAAGAGGCGGGAATTCACAAATAAGACGAGAAGACCCTATGGAGCTTTAATTAATTAGTCCACAAAACAAACATTACACTTCCAAGGAAAATAAATCAGCCGCTACTGGACTAACAATTTCGGTTGGGGTGACCTCGGAACACAAAATAACTCCCGAGTGACATAGTCTAGACTAACAAGTCAAAATCCACTATCACTTAGTGATCCAATTTTTTTGATCAACGGAACAAGTTACCCTAGGGATAACAGCGCAATCCTGTTCGAGAGTCCATATCGACAACAGGGTTTACGACCTCGATGTTGGATCAAGACATCCTAATGGTGCAGCCGCTATTAATGGTTCGTTTGTTCAACGATTAAAGTCTTACGTGATCTGAGTTCAGACCGGAGTAATCCAGGTCGGTTTCTATCTATTACATAGCTCCTCCCAGTACGAAAGGACAAGAGAAGCAAGGCCAACTTAACACAAGCGCCTTCAGCCCAATAGATGATATGATCTTAATCTAGTAATCAATAGCACAGACTACAAAACACCCTAGAACAGGGTCAGTGTTAGGATGGCAGAGCCCGGTAATTGCATAAAATTTAAGCTTTTACAATCAGAGGTTCAACTCCTCTTCCTAACAACATGTACACCATTAACCTCTTAGCGCTAATTGTCCCCATCCTACTAGCCGTCGCCTTCCTCACACTCGTCGAGCGAAAAGTACTAGGCTATATACAGCTCCGAAAGGGGCCAAACGTAGTAGGCCCACATGGACTCCTCCAACCGGCAGCCGACGCCGTGAAGCTATTTACCAAGGAACCCCTACGCCCGTCAACATCCTCACCATCCATGTTCATCATCGCCCCCATTCTAGCCCTAACCCTCGCCTTAACAATATGAATCCCCCTCCCCATGCCACACCCCCTAATTAACATAAATCTAGCTGTACTATTCATGCTAGCCATATCTAGCTTAGCCGTCTACTCAATTCTATGATCTGGCTGAGCCTCAAATTCAAAATACGCCCTGATCGGGGCTCTACGAGCAGTAGCACAAACAATCTCTTACGAAGTTACTTTAGCAATTATTCTCCTATCAGTCCTTCTTCTAAGCGGATCTTTCTCACTATCAACCCTAATCACTACCCAAGAATTCACTTGACTAGTCTTACCCGCATGGCCACTAGCCATAATGTGGTTTATCTCCACACTAGCAGAAACAAATCGAGCCCCATTTGACCTAACTGAGGGGGAATCCGAGCTAGTCTCAGGCTTCAACGTAGAGTACGCCGGGGGGCCATTCGCCCTATTCTTCATAGCTGAGTACGCCAACATTATTATAATAAACACCCTCACCGCAATCCTGTTTATAGGCGCATTCCACAACCCCACAATACCACAATTATACTCAATAAACCTAGTCATCAAGACCCTCTTACTAACTACATTCTTCCTATGAGTTCGAGCATCATATCCACGATTCCGATACGACCAACTAATACACCTTCTATGAAAAAACTTTCTCCCCCTTACCCTGGCCCTATGCATATGACATGTAGCCATACCAATCACCATAGCAAGCATCCCACCACAAACATAAGAAATATGTCTGACAAAAGAGTTACTTTGATAGAGTAAAAAATAGGAGTGAAAGCCCCCTTGTTTCTAGAATAATAGGACTTGAACCTACTCCAAAGAATTCAAAAATCTTAGTGCTACCATATTACACCATATCCTAAGTAAGGTCAGCTAAATAAGCTATCGGGCCCATACCCCGAAAATGTTGGTTTATACCCTTCCCGTACTAATAAATCCCCTAACCTTTACAATAATCATATCAACCCTTGTGTTAGGAACAATAATTGTACTAACGAGCTCCCACTGACTCACAATCTGAATCGGATTCGAGATAAACATACTAGCCATCATCCCCCTCCTAATGAAAAAATATAACCCACGATCCATAGAGGCCGCCACAAAATACTTCCTGACCCAAGCAACCGCATCCATACTACTCATACTAGCCATCGTCACCAATCTAGTCTACTCAGGCCAATGATCCACTATAAAAGCCCTAAACCCAACAACATCAACTATTATAACCCTGGCTCTAGCCATAAAACTAGGGCTCTCTCCATTCCACTTTTGAGTACCTGAAGTCACTCAAGGCATCAAACTCTCATCAGGTCTAATCCTATTAACCTGACAAAAACTAGCCCCCATGTTAATCCTCTACCAAATTGCCCCAACAACGAACCCAAATCTACTCCTCGCCATGTCACTCACATCTATTGCCATCGGGGGTTGAGGGGGGCTCAACCAAACCCAACTACGAAAAATTATAGCCTACTCATCTATCGCACACATAGGATGAATAACAGCTATTATAGTCTATAACCCAACCCTAGCCCTACTAAACCTAGTAATCTATATTCTATTAACAACTACAACATTCATAATATTCATATTAAACTCAACAACAACAACACTATCCCTATCTCACACATGAAACAAAACCCCACTACTCACCACAACTGTTTTAGTAACAATAATATCACTAGGAGGCCTACCCCCATTGTCAGGATTTCTGCCAAAATGAATAATCATCCAAGAACTAACAAAAAACAACAGCACCATTATGCCCACTATCATGGCTATCACAGCACTCCTGAACCTATTCTTCTACATACGCCTAGCATACTCTACATCCTTAACAATATTTCCATCCACAAACAACATAAAAATTAAATGACAATTTAACCACACCAAGCCAACATTTCTTCTACCACCCCTGATCGTTCTATCAATTTCCATTCTACCCCTATCACCAATCCTAGCCCTCCTTGAATAGGAGCTTAGGTTAATCACCAGACCAAGGGCCTTCAAAGCCCTAAGCAAATGTAACTCATTTAGCCCCTGATATAAGGACTGCAGGTCTACACCCCACATCAATTGAACGCAAATCAATCACTTTAATTAAGCTAAGCCCTTACTAGATTGGTGGGCTCCAACCCCACGAAATTTTAGTTAACAGCTAAATGCCCTATACAACTGGCTTCAACCTACTTCTCCCGCCGCGAAGAAAAAAAAGGCGGGAGAAGCCCTGGCAGGGGTGATGCTGCTTCTCCGAATTTGCAATTCGGCATGTGTTATTACACCACAGGGCTTGGCAAAAAGAGGATTCCCACCTCTGTCTTTAGATTTACAGTCTAATGCCTAACTCAGCCATTTTACCTATGTTCATAAACCGCTGACTCTTCTCCACTAATCACAAAGACATCGGCACCTTATACCTGCTATTCGGTGCCTGGGCAGGAATAGTCGGAACTGCCCTCAGTCTACTTATCCGAGCAGAACTAGGCCAACCAGGAGCACTACTGGGCGATGACCAGATCTACAACGTGATCGTAACAGCCCACGCTTTCGTAATAATCTTCTTTATGGTAATACCGATCATGATTGGCGGCTTTGGAAACTGACTCATCCCACTAATAATTGGAGCCCCTGACATAGCATTTCCTCGAATAAACAACATAAGCTTTTGACTCCTACCCCCATCATTCCTCCTACTTCTAGCATCCTCAACAGTAGAAGCCGGAGCTGGAACAGGGTGAACAGTTTATCCACCCCTAGCAGGTAATCTAGCACACGCCGGAGCCTCCGTGGACCTAGCAATCTTCTCACTCCACCTGGCAGGAGTCTCCTCAATCCTGGGAGCCATCAATTTTATCACTACAATTATCAACATAAAACCACCAGCCCTGTCTCAATACCAAACACCCCTGTTTGTCTGATCCGTACTTATCACAGCCGTCTTACTCCTCCTCTCCCTCCCAGTATTAGCCGCCGGAATCACCATATTACTAACAGACCGAAACCTCAACACCACTTTCTTTGACCCTGCAGGAGGAGGAGACCCCATTCTATACCAACACCTCTTCTGATTTTTCGGGCACCCTGAAGTATATATTCTTATTTTACCCGGCTTCGGAATGATCTCACACATCGTCACTTATTATTCTGGCAAAAAGGAGCCTTTCGGATATATGGGCATAGTGTGAGCCATGATGTCAATTGGTTTCTTAGGCTTCATTGTATGAGCACATCACATATTCACTGTAGGCCTAGACGTTGACACACGAGCATACTTCACCTCAGCAACTATAATTATTGCCATCCCCACAGGAGTCAAAGTATTTAGTTGACTGGCCACCTTACACGGGGGAAACATTAAGTGATCTCCAGCAATATTGTGAGCACTAGGTTTCATCTTCCTTTTCACAGTTGGAGGTCTCACTGGAATTGTCCTAGCCAATTCTTCTCTAGACATTGTACTCCACGACACATACTATGTAGTAGCACACTTCCACTATGTCTTGTCCATAGGAGCCGTATTCGCCATCATAGGCGGATTTGTTCACTGATTCCCACTATTCTCAGGCTACACCCTCAACTCAACCTGAGCAAAAATTCATTTCCTCATTATATTTGTAGGCGTAAACATAACATTTTTCCCACAACATTTCCTAGGCCTATCTGGCATACCACGACGCTACTCAGACTACCCAGACGCATACACCACATGAAACACAGTATCCTCAATAGGCTCCTTTATCTCTCTCACAGCCGTTGTCCTAATGGTCTTTATAATCTGAGAAGCCTTCGCATCAAAACGAGAAGTCTCAACCGTAGAACTATCAACCCTAAACCTAGAATGACTTCACGGATGCCCTCCACCATACCACACATTTGAAGAACCCACATACGTCAACCCAAAATAAGAAAGGAAGGATTCGAACCCCCTGCAATTGGTTTCAAGCCAACACCATAGCCACTATGTCTTTCTCTACTAGTGAGGTATTAGTAAAACTTACATAACTTTGTCAAAGTTAAATTATAGGTTAAACCCCTATATATCTCCATGGCCTACCCCTTCCAACTAGGATTTCAAGACGCAACATCTCCTATCATAGAAGAACTTCTACACTTCCACGACCACGCATTAATAATCGTCTTTCTTATTAGCTCCCTCGTTCTCTACCTCATCTCAGTTATACTTACAACCAATTTAACCCACACCAGCACAATGGACGCACAAGAAGTAGAAACCATCTGAACAATTTTACCAGCAATAATTTTAATTATGATTGCACTCCCATCCCTCCGAATCCTGTATATAATAGATGAAATTAATAATCCACACCTAACTGTAAAAACTATGGGCCACCAATGATACTGAAGCTACGAGTATACAGACTATGAAGACCTGACTTTTGATTCCTACATAGTCCCAACCCAGGATCTCAAACCAGGAGAACTACGCCTCCTAGAGGTAGACAACCGAGCAGTAATGCCAATAGAGCTAACTATCCGAATACTAATCTCATCTGAAGACGTACTACACTCATGAGCAGTCCCCTCACTAGGCCTAAAAACAGATGCCATTCCAGGGCGCTTGAACCAAACAACCCTGTTGTCCACACGACCGGGCCTATACTACGGCCAATGTTCCGAGATTTGTGGCTCCAACCACAGCTTCATGCCAATTGTCCTTGAAATAGTCCCACTAAAAATCTTTGAAAAATGATCCTCATCCATACTTTAAGCCCATTAAGAAGCTAACCCCGAAGCGTTAACCTTTTAAGTTAAAGAACGGGAGTGTTAACCTCCCCTTAATGACATGCCACAACTTGACACATCCACATGATTTGTCACTATCTTGTCGATACTCCTCACACTATATATTATTATACAATTAAAAGTTTCAAAACACACGTACTATCAAAACCCAGAACCCACCATTACAAAAACACCCCAACACACAACTCCTTGATCAACTAAATGAACGAAAATTTATTCTCCTCTTTCACTACCCCTATAATAATAGGCCTACCTATCGTTATCCCAATCATTATATTCCCAAGCATCTTACTCCCGTCAACCAACCGATTGATTAATAACCGCCTAGTCGCAATTCAACAGTGAATCCTCCATCTTACATCTAAACAAATAATAACTATACACAACCCCACTGGACAAAAATGGTCCCTCATACTTATATCCCTCATCCTATTCATTGGATCAACAAACTTACTAGGCCTCCTACCACACTCCTTCACACCAACAACCCAACTATCGATAAACTTAGGTATAGCTATCCCCCTTTGAGCAGGAACAGTAGCCCTAGGCTTCCGACACAAAACAAAAGCATCACTTGCCCACTTCCTACCCCAAGGAACCCCTACTCCCCTTATCCCAATGTTAGTCATTATCGAAACTATTAGCCTGCTCATCCAACCCGTAGCACTAGCAGTGCGATTGACCGCAAACATCACTGCTGGTCACCTATTAATCCACCTCATCGGAGGGGCCACCCTAGCACTACTGAACATCAGCATTACAACATCACTCATCACATTTACCATCCTAATCCTCCTTACAATCCTTGAATTCGCAGTAGCCCTAATCCAGGCCTACGTATTTACACTGCTAGTCAGTCTATACTTACATGACAACACCTAATGACCCACCAAACCCACGCATATCACATAGTAAACTCAAGCCCATGGCCCCTTACAGGGGCCCTATCAGCCCTACTATTAACATCCGGATTAGTAATATGATTCCACTTCAACTCAACCCCCCTGCTACTAATAGGCCTACTAGCCAACTCATTAACCATGTACCAATGGTGACGGGACATTGTACGAGAAGGCACCTTCCAAGGACACCACACACCCATCGTCCAAAAGGGGCTACGATACGGCATAATCCTATTTATTCTCTCCGAGGTGTTCTTCTTCATCGGCTTCTTCTGAGCCTTTTACCACTCAAGCCTTGCCCCAACCCCAGAACTAGGGGGCTGCTGACCACCCACAGGTATTTACCCTCTAAACCCCCTAGAAGTCCCTCTCTTAAATACATCTGTTCTCTTAGCCTCCGGCGTATCTATTACCTGAGCCCACCACAGCCTAATAAAAGGAGACCGCAAAAATATACTACAAGCCCTATCTATCACAATTCTATTAGGTGGCTACTTCACTTTTCTCCAAGCCTCAGAATACTATGAGACTCCTTTCACAATCGCCGACGGAGTATACGGGTCCACATTCTTTATAGCCACCGGATTCCACGGCCTGCACGTAATCATTGGATCCACATTCCTATTCGTATGCCTCATACGACAACTAAAATTTCACTTCACCTCCAAACACCATTTCGGCTTCGAAGCCGCAGCCTGATACTGACACTTCGTAGACGTCGTATGGCTATTCCTATACGTCTCCATCTATTGATGAGGTTCCTACCCTTTTAGTATAAATAGTACAGTTGACTTCCAATCAATTAGTTTTGGTCTACCCCAAAAAAGAGTAATAAACCTAATAACAACGTTACTTATCAACACACTATTAGCATCCCTGCTAGTCCTACTTGCATTTTGAATACCACAGATAAACTCCTACGCCGAAAAGTCAAGTCCCTACGAATGTGGCTTCGACCCCATAGGCTCCGCTCGCCTCCCCTTCTCAATAAAATTTTTTCTTGTAGCAATCACATTTCTCCTCTTCGACCTAGAAATTGCCCTTCTTCTCCCACTCCCATGAGCCTCCCAAACGAGCAATCTAGGCATAATACTCACTATATCCCTTACCCTAATTTCCCTCCTAGCCACCAGCCTAGCATACGAATGATCCCATAAAGGACTAGAATGAGCTGAATAACTGATAATTAGTTTAACAAAAAACAAATGATTTCGACTCATTAGATTATGACACCCTTCATAATTATCAAATGGCCCTCATCTATATAAACATAACTCTAGCATTTATAGTATCCCTGCTAGGCCTATTAATATATCGCTCCCACCTAATATCATCACTCCTCTGCCTAGAAGGTATAATATTATCCCTGTTCGTAACCATGTCAGTAACAATCCTCAACTCACACCTAACCCTGGCCACTATAGTACCTATTATTCTCCTAGTCTTCGCAGCTTGCGAAGCCGCCCTAGGGCTATCCCTCCTGGTCATAGTTTCAAATACATATGGCGTAGACCACGTACAAAACCTAAGCCTCCTACAATGTTAAAAATTATTCTTCCAACAGCCATACTTATCCCCCTAGTCTGACTATCAAAAAATAGCATAATGTGAATTAACACCACCACCTACAGCCTAATAATCACTTTAATCAGCCTGCCCCTATTAAACCAACTTAATGACAACAGCCTAAATATATCCCTGATATATTTTTCAGACTCACTCTCAACCCCCCTATTAATATTAACCATATGGCTCCTCCCACTGATAATCATTGCCAGCCAATTTCACCTAATTAAAGAGTCTCATACACGAAAAAAGCTCTATATTACTATACTTATTCTTCTCCAAATTCTCCTGATCATAACATTTACAGCCACAGAACTAATTCTCTTCTACATCCTATTTGAAGCAACCCTTATCCCAACTCTAATTATTATTACACGCTGAGGGGGCCAAACAGAGCGACTGAGTGCAGGACTATACTTTCTATTCTATACCCTAGTAGGATCTCTCCCACTTCTAATTGCACTAGTCTACCTACAAAACGTTACAGGATCCCTAAACATTCTACTCCTCCAATACTGATCCAATCCACTAGTAAACTCCTGAAGCAACTCCCTCCTATGACTAGCATGCATAATAGCTTTCATAGTAAAAATACCCCTGTACGGCCTTCATCTATGACTGCCAAAAGCCCACGTAGAAGCCCCAATTGCCGGCTCAATAGTTCTTGCAGCCGTACTACTCAAACTAGGAGGCTATGGTATGCTACGGATCACAGCCCTGCTAAACCCACTAACCAGCTTCATAGCATACCCATTCCTAATACTATCACTCTGAGGCATAGTTATAACAAGCTCGATCTGCCTGCGCCAAACAGACCTAAAATCACTAATCGCATACTCATCAGTAAGCCACATAGCACTAGTCGTCGTAGCCACCCTTATCCAAACCCCATGAAGCTACATAGGAGCAACAACCCTAATAATCGCCCACGGACTCACCTCATCTATACTATTTTGCCTCGCTAATACCAACTACGAACGAATCCACAACCGTACTATAATTCTGGCTCGGGGCCTCCAAACAGTACTACCCCTGATGGCCACTTGATGATTGCTTGCCAGCTTGACCAACCTGGCCCTGCCCCCTTCAATCAACCTAATTGGAGAACTATTTGTAGTAATGTCAACATTCTCATGATCCTCCCTATCAATTATCCTAATAGGAGTCAACATCGTCATCACCGCCCTATACTCCCTCTACATGCTTATTATAACTCAACGAGGAAAACAAACACACCACATCAATAATCTCCCACCATCCTACACCCGAGAGAACACCCTTATAGCAATACACATAATGCCTCTACTCCTCCTATCAACTAACCCCAAAATTATCCTGGGGACCCTCTACTGTAGACATAGTTTAAGCAAAACACTAGATTGTGAATCTAGCAATAGAGACCGAAAACTCTTGTCCACCGAAAAAGCTCGCAAGAACTGCTAATTCATGCCCCCCGCGTATAACAGCGCGGCTTTTTCTTCGCTTTTAAAGGATGGAAGTTATCCGTTGGTCTTAGGAACCAAAAAATTGGTGCAACTCCAAATAAAAGTAATAAACCTATTTACCTCCTCCACAATACTATCCCTCCTAATCCTAACAGTGCCAATTATGATCTCGTACTCTAACATCTACACCAAAAAATCCTACCCCAACTACGTAAAAACCACAATCTCATACGCCTTCCTAATTAGCCTAATTCCAACTATAATTTTCATCCAATCAGGCCAAGAAACAATAGTCTCAAACTGACATTGAATATCTATTCAAACCCTAAAACTTACTCTCAGCTTCAAACTAGATTATTTCTCCATAATCTTTATGCCCGTAGCACTGTTTATTACCTGGTCCATTATAGAGTTCTCAATATGATATATACACTCAGACCCCCACATTAATCGATTCTTCAAATACCTATTAATATTTCTCATCACAATAATAATTCTAGTAACAGCTAATAACCTCTTTCAACTATTTATCGGCTGAGAAGGGGTGGGCATCATATCCTTCTTGCTCATTGGCTGGTGGTACGGACGAACCGACGCTAACACAGCAGCACTCCAAGCAATCCTATACAACCGCATTGGGGACGCAGGCTTCCTCCTAGCCATAGCATGATTCCTATTCAACCTCAACGCCTGAGAGTTTCAACAGATCTTCACCCTCTGCCCAACCAATACAAACCTCCCGCTCGCCGGCCTACTTCTAGCAGCGACAGGAAAATCTGCCCAATTCGGACTTCACCCCTGACTCCCTTCCGCCATAGAGGGGCCAACACCCGTATCAGCCCTACTCCACTCCAGCACCATAGTAGTAGCTGGCATCTTTCTACTAATCCGATTTTATCCACTAACGGAAAACAACCAAACAATCCAAACTATTATACTATGCCTGGGGGCAATAACCACATTATTTACAGCCATCTGCGCCCTCACCCAAAACGACATCAAAAAAATTGTAGCATTCTCCACCTCCAGTCAGCTGGGTCTCATAATAGTCACAGTGGGCATTAATCAACCCCACTTAGCATTCCTCCACATCTGCACCCATGCATTCTTTAAAGCAATACTCTTCCTGTGCTCAGGATCCATCATCCACAGCCTAAACGACGAACAAGACATCCGAAAAATAGGGGGCCTCTATAAGACTCTTCCTCTCACAACCACAGCACTCATCACTGGAAGCCTAGCCCTAACAGGCATGCCTTTCATTACCGGATTTTACTCAAAAGACCTTATCATTGAATCCATTAACACGTCTTATACCAACGCCTGAGCCCTAATGACTACACTCATCGCCACCTCCCTCACAGCCGTATACAGCACCCGAATTATTTACTTTGCCCTCTTAGGACAACCACGCTTTCCCACACTTATTCTCATCAATGAAAACAACCCACTCTTAATTAACCCCATCAAGCGCCTCCTAGCAGGAAGTATCTTCGCCGGGTTCTTCATCTCAAATAACATCACCCCCACCACAATCCCACAAATAACTATACCAACATACCTGAAAGTCACTGCCATACTCGTTACCCTATTAGGCTTCATTGTAGCCCTAGAACTCAGCGCAGCAACACAAAACCTAAAACATAAGGCCCCTTCCAAACACTTCAAATTCTCAAACCTCTTAGGCTATTTCCCAACCGCCATACACCGAACCCAACCCCTTATAAGCCTACTTACAAGTCAAAAAATCGCATCCATACTACTCGACCTAACCTGACTAGAAAACGTCCTACCCAAATCAACCTCCCTCTTCCAAATAAAAGCATCAACACTAATCTCAAGCCAAAAGGGCCAAGTCAAACTATATTTCTTATCCTTTCTAATCACACTAACACTAAGTCTAACCACATTATACATACTTTAATTACCACGAGTAATCTCCATAATAACCACTACCCCTACAAGCAGAGATCACCCAGTAACAATCACCAACCACATGCCATAGCCATACAAAGCAGAAACACCAACAACCTCTTTACTGACAAACCCAAACTCCTCAACATCATAAACAACTCAATCCCCCAGATCATTAAACTCTAATACCAACTCAACAACCTCCCCCTTCAACACATAAAAGACCAACACAGCCTCCATAATTAACCCTAACAAAAAAGCCCCCAACACAATCTTATTAGAAACCCATACCTCCGGATACAGCTCCGTGGCTATAGCTGTCGTATACCCAAAAACCACTATCATCCCACCCAAATAAATTAAAAACACCATTAAACCCAAGAAAGAACCACCAAAACTCATAACAATACCACAACCAAGTCCCCCACTAACAATCAACCCAACTCCCCCATAAATGGGAGAAGGCTTAGAAGAAAAACCTACAAACCCCACTACAAAAACCGTACTCAAAATAAATACAATATATGTCATCATCATTCCCACATGGACTCTAACCATGACCAATGGCATGAAAAACCACCGTTGTACTTCAACTACAAGAACCTAATGACCAACACCCGAAAATCACACCCACTACTCAAAATCATCAATAACTCCCTAATCGACCTACCAGCCCCATCAAGCATCTCCTCGTGATGAAACTTCGGCTCACTACTGGGGATCTGCCTAGGTATCCAAATCCTAACAGGACTATTCCTAGCAATACACTACACTTCAGACACAGCAACCGCCTTCCAATCCGTGACCCACATTTGCCGAGATGTTAACTATGGTTGAATCTTACGCTACCTTCATGCCAACGGAGCTTCCATGTTCTTCATTTGCCTATTTCTGCATGTAGGCCGAGGCCTCTACTATGGGTCCTACATCTTTATAGAAACCTGAAACGTAGGAGTCCTTCTCCTATTTGCCGTGATAGCAACAGCCTTCATAGGATACGTCCTCCCATGAGGCCAAATATCCTTTTGAGGGGCAACGGTCATTACTAACCTTCTCTCAGCCATCCCCTATATCGGAACAAACCTAGTAGAATGAATCTGGGGTGGATTCTCAGTAGATAAAGCCACCCTAACACGATTCTTTGCCTTTCACTTCCTTCTCCCATTCATCATCGCAGCCCTAGTAATAGTCCACCTTCTATTTCTACACGAAACCGGGTCAAACAACCCCACCGGAATTCCATCAAATACAGACATAATCCCCTTTCATCCCTATTACACAATCAAGGACCTACTGGGCATGCTAGCCATAATCTCCATCCTCCTGATACTAGCCCTATTCTCCCCCGACCTCCTAGGAGACCCGGACAACTATATTCCAGCCAACCCACTAAACACCCCACCACACATCAAACCAGAATGATATTTCCTATTCGCTTATGCCATTCTCCGATCCATCCCCAACAAACTAGGAGGAGTGCTAGCCCTAATCCTATCCATTCTGATCTTAGTCCTCATGCCTCTACTACACACATCAAAACAACGCAGCATGATGTTCCGACCGCTCAGCCAATGCCTCTTTTGACTACTAGTCGCGGACCTCTTAACACTTACATGAATCGGAGGACAGCCAGTCGAACACCCCTTTATTATCATTGGCCAACTAGCGTCCATCCTCTACTTTACACTCATCCTCATCCTACTGCCCCTCATTAGCATCATAGAAAACCACCTCCTAAAATGAAGAGTCTATGTAGTATATCAATTACACTGGTCTTGTAAACCAGAAAAGGGGACTAACCTCCCCCAAAGACTCAAGGAAGAGGCCATAACCCCACCATCAACACCCAAAGCTGACATTCTAGTTAAACTATTCCTTGAAAGCCTATGTAATTCGTGCATACATCTCTCTACCACATAATAAAGCATGTAGTACATATCTATGTATAATTGTACATAACTGCCCCACCCCATGTCTATTCTCAACCAAATAACAACCTTAGTCGGACATACCCCATTCAAGTCAATTCATCTCTCGACAACATGACTATCCACCACCAATGGGTTATCTCTTAATCTACCAACTCACGTGAAACCAGCAACCCTTGTGAAAAGGACCTCTCTTCTCGCCCCGGGCCCATACGTCCTGGGGGTTTCTAGAAATGGGTCGTAAACGACATCTGGTTCTTTCTTCAGGGCCATCTCATCTAAAACCGCCCACTCATTCCCCTTAAATAAGACATCTCGATGGACTAATGACTAATCAGCCCATGCCGACACATAACTGTGGTGTCATGCCTCTGGTATTTTTTAATTTTTAAGGTATGCTTGGACTCACCTACGGCCGTCAAAGGCCCCGTCGCAGTCAGTTTGATTGAAGCTGGACTTAAATCTAAAGATGTCTAATCAACGGTGTTCAAACTTTCCGGGACACAGAATTAATGACATAAGGATATAGTCTATCGTTACAAATTGCTAGGGTGCAAACTCAAGAGCATTACAGAACTACAGGTCTAACTAAAACTTACACGCAGGCGCTGCCGAAGGGTTAATGGTAGCAGGACATCCGTTTAATGCTAGAAGGACATACACGTACGCATACACGTACGCATACACGTACGCATACACGTACGCATACACGTACGCATACACGTACGCATACACGTACGCATACACGTACGCATACACGTACGCATACACGTACGCATACACGTACGCATACACGTACGCATACACGTACGCATACACGTACGCATACACGTACGCATACACGTACGCATACACGTACGCATACACGTACGCATACACGTACGCATACACGTACGCATACACGTACGCATACACGTACGCATACACGTACGCATACACGTACGCATACACGTACGCATACACGTACGCATACACGTACGCATACACGTACGCATACACGTACGCATACACGTACGCATACACATGCCGCAAGCACCGCCGCAGCTATGCTATTACAAACCCCCCCTACCCCCCCATGAAAATGAACTACCACGTCAACTACAAACGCCTTGCCAAACCCCAAAAACAAGACCTGTCACACAACGCGGCCAAGACTCACATGGCGGCCCTCCACAGAACAACCAACCGGTCCTAGACAACATCTCATGGTCATTTACCCACACCCGATACAAGCATGCTACTTTAATGAATTAATTTTCCTTAGACAGCTACCCCTCTAGATCTGTCACCCATCAAATCACAC